TATTACTTCAGAGTCAGGCACGAGACGAAAGGAAGGTAAACAGGAGTTAACGGCAGGCGCAATAGAAAGTTGGGGGCAGGCGGGCGATAGGCTTAGATCAGATGCAAGCAAGCTCAGTCTCAATATGCGCATTAGAGAAGGGGGGAGTGTGAGGTGGGTTGGCGCTTCGGTCAAGAGGCGGGATAGCGTCCCACCTTCCTGTCTTGACTGGTAGGCACAATCGCTTGAGTCTAGTTCTTGAGCGAAGGAATCGCTTTCAATGAAAATTTCTCTTTAGCAATCAGCCATCAGCCCTCTTCAAGCTGTCGAATATAGATAGGAGATCCACTTCGACGTTCAAGGCTGGCAGCAAGCGTAAGTGCAATCGCAATCCCTATGAATTTCATTAATTAATATCTCTCCCGCCCTAACGCACTCTGTTATGGCGCAATCACTGACTGACGTTCTGAAGTTCTAGGTCTTAACGCTCTCCGCGCTGTCTCCTTCTGGTAATGCATGAGAGGCTGTCTTCCTTCCACCTCTCTCTATCGCCCTTCCTTCTTTTAGCGGCTCATCTCGAATCGTCGAATGTTTAGCGAATCGATCGTAATTGGTCTGACCGCTCAAGGCTTATCTCTCGATTCCCCTTTCTGGTCTCCGGTCATTGGTAGAAAGCCTTGAAATTCCATTTCTCTCCTCTCCAGCTTGGGAATACTTCTTTCTATTGGCTATATATCTTTACAATGCCAGTTCAAGCTATCTTCTGTCTCGAGCAAGAAAAGGTATGCGCAAGTGCAGTAGTTCAAGGCAGGCAGGTAAGGGCATTGATAGGGAAATGCACGCACTTGTAGTTGTTTCAGATGCGATCAAAAAGCCTTTTTTTTTCAAGCGTAGAGACTACATATGAGGAAGATGCGAATAGAGATGCGGAAGTTCCTGTTGAAGTTAGAGGTGCAGGAGCAGTGAACATGACTCTTGCAGAAGAGGAAGAAATGCGGTAAAGAGGAGTTCCAGGCGTAGGAGTTCATTCCACTATAATAGGAGAAGCAGGTGCAAAAGTAGTAGCAGTAGCACGCGCTTCCCTAGTAGCAGGAAAGGAGAATCGAATTAGTGCGCTACCTTCCCCCCAAGGCCTCCTCGGTCTTCTTGGACTTGGTTTATGTCTGATTCCACCCGAACAGCTAATGTAGGGTTTTTTGGGGTAATGGCACCGGCACACTTTTCGTCTAAATAAGTTCTCTTTCGTCTGCCGATAGTTCTTACCTGCAAAGTGGAAAATATAGGAAAGAAAACAGCGGCACACACCTTGCGTCTGGCTCAAAGCTCTCTGCATACGATGGTGCTCCTCTCTCTGATGCAACAGAATCTCGTAGCATTGTTGGCGCCCTTCAGTACCTCACTCTCACCAGACCTGACATCCGCTATGCTTTCAATCAAGTTTGTCAGTTCATGCACGCTTTCACCATCGTACATCTCCAGGCTGTAAAACGCATCTTACGGTATCTGAAGGGTTCTCTTGGCCGTGGCCTAACCATCACTCCGGGTGGGAAGAAAGTCATTGCTAGCTCTTTGACCGGTGCTATTGAATCTCTTTCCAGAAGGGCTAGTCTAAAGCTAAGGCTGCTAAGTCAAATAAATCCTAACTGCTAAAGTAGAACTGATAGTAGTAGCGCATCAACAAGTGCCTTAGAGTTACATTTAACCTGAGCAGGAATTCTATTGCCATTGATTCTTTCAATCTAGTACAGGTTCTACATCTCACTCTGTCTGTAATTCTATACCTCTCATCGATATCAGTGTACTCTGTCTCATCGCGAGAAGAAGCTATCAGTGACTTTCTAGAGCGGACTGTAACTAAAGATAGAATAGAATAAAAGAAATGAAATGTTCCGTTCAATCTTTCTTTACTCCGTAGTTAATTAAATAGTTGCTATTTCTTTTCAATTGTTTGTTCTTGTTCGAGTTCCTTCGGTATCAGTCCTTCATTCTATATATGCTATTTCAATGAATCTGTATCAGTTCATAGACCGGTAACACTTAAGCTTGAGTTCATTCACCGGAGGGTAAGAGAAAATCAGAATATCCTTTATGTATCAGTCAGTATAGGTATACCTCCTAGCGGTTACAGTCTTAGTGTACTCTGTTGTTAATTCTTTCTTCCTGTCCGGACTAACGGTTAAGGGAGAGGGAAAGGACGAGATTTTGACTCCCCTTCCGAAGCAACAAGATGCCAAAAAGAAGCTTATACCTATTTTTCAGTCTTGCTAGCCGGCAGGAAGACGGAATACGGAAAGGAGCTTCCCACACTACTCAAACTTCAGGCTCAAGCTAAGCATTCGCTACCTCGCGCAGCTTCCGCCTGCCCAGCAACCTTACTCTATAGCGCGCCCCTTTCAACCTAGGTTAGGCAAGCTTTCACAGAAAGACCTTGTTTTGGTTCTGGTACAGATTGATGATCGCTACGCCCCTACTCCCTCCCTACTTTCCGTGGATTAGCTAGCCGCCTTACTTAGTGAAAGTGTCTCCTACTCAACCAATACAATAGGCGGGTCTTCTTCAGTCCGCTTGGAAAGCGTTATTATATCTTTTTCCAAAGTACCCGGCGCTTTCATTTCCGCTCTCCCACCTGCCAGGGCGATGGAATACTGATAAAGAGTCCAAGGGCTCCAGAGACTCATCCGCGAGAAAAGGCATATAAATTGTTTACTCGAGGGGATAATAGAAAGAGAATGGCTTTCTTGGAATTTCTTCGGCCGGTTGGTTGGTAGATAACTAAATCCCTATCTCCCGGTGCCCCGACTGCTTCTTTCCTAGGAGCGATTCCTACCATTATCCCACGTCCCTTGTCTTTACCGCTCTAACAACTGCCATTCCCTCGTCAAACCAAAGACTTATCTGAAATTCCTTGAAGCAGAGACCCTTTTTCTGTGAAGGGTCGTAGGCCAGTCTTTCAGTCATTTCCGAGGAGTAATTCTCAAAGTGCTTTCTAGGTTCACGAACACGATCCGGAAATCGTAGACAGATTGACCAGTTGACTAGGTAAGGGATTACTTGCTTCTTTCTGTGCTGCGCTTTACTTTGGTTTTGACCTGGTTGGCATAGAACTCTAAGATGTTCTTTCCTCTGGAGAGGTGTCGTATGATAGTTGTGGTACATAACGTCCTTACCAGATGCTATGTACAGAGGTATACGCCTATCTTCTATGCGTTCCTCCGCTGTTCTTAGTGCTACTTCCCTTGTTTACTGAGGACCAAGGGGGATCTCGTTGGCTGACGAAATGGGAAAGGTGCACTCTTGGAAAGAGCTTCGCGGTCGGGTGAAACACATAATGCATATACGGAAACGAAGTGTCCCTCAAGACCGAGAGCCGAAGGCGACACTTAACACTTCTTCCGATCTTTCCATGTCATCTATGTTATTCGGTCCATCGGAGCTTGGAACATAGAGGAGAAATCATCTGTATCTGTTATAGGGACACCCTTCCCTTCTTTGGAGTTCTCTTTCGTCTTCGACTCCCTCTGTTTTCATTCCATCGGGCCATGGCACATATAGAGAACGGTACGATTCCTGTTAGAAGGACACCTTCGCCAAACCTTCCCCGTGGGTCGTTAATAGAATATGCGGAAACCCGGACTTCCCGTCTTCTCACAGCTCTTTATCCATCATGCTAGCGAAAAAAGTGAAAGTGCGACGGGCTCCTCCATGAGAAAAGGGATTCCTTAGTTAATAGGATATGTCCTTTAACTTGGAAGATTGGAAAACCTTGGTCGTCCTTCGGACTTTAGTTAGCATCGAGCCGGAAGAATAGGAAAGAAAAGAGTTTCAATATTGAAACAGCATTGGATAAAGGAAGTCTTCGTTCATTCAACGGCATTACCGACCGGTCTAGGCTCTTCGGGAGCAGAGAATAGGATAGGCTGCTGGTAGGACTTGTTGGGATAGGTAAGGCAAATTCCTCTAGTGGAAGGAATATGCCCATAGAGAAAAAGCCAATTAGTAAGTAAGATAGAAAGAGCAGGGACAGACTTTTGCATCCATCCTAGCCAGGGAAATCCCCGAATCGCGAGTCTGGGGTATATACTTTATATTTATCCCCCAGAGAATCCGACAAGAAAGAAGATCAAAGAAAGTACATATGAGCAAGATCAATCTTCCATTTCTAAGAGAATGCCATCAGTAGAAAAAGCAAAGGAGGATTGATGGCATGAACCGGTTAAAAACTCCACCATAACCCAATGCAAATCGAATGCACTAGTAAATCACATGGATCTAGGAACGACTTACTGTATTTGATTTGTGAACAAGCTAGAGTTTGAGAAACGAAGATCTTTGGTAACTTTCATTGTAAACATTCTCAAATAGGCTTTTCTCTTGGTATACCTTATCTAGTAAAGTACAAAACTAAAGTAGTCGTCGTCTTCTCTTTCCTTATTCAATCACTAAAAGTTCCTAAATAGAAGTTCCTACTATATGTATCCTCTCTATATAAATATAGATTAATATATATTTATATAGAGAGGATATAATATCTATTATATAAATAGGATTCTAGTGGATGAATCTTCAAACGAGACATGTACCGAAGCAAACAAACGAAAGGAGGTGATTCGGTCAAAAAAAATGAATTGTTGTTTTAAGTAATCCTCAAAACAACAATTCAGTTCAATTCGAATCGACTAATCCGGTATATTTTCCACATTGATAGGAGTACGTTTATGTTTCTGCTTTACGAATATGATATTTTCTGGGTATTTCTGATAATATCAAGTGTTATTCCTATTTTGTTTTGGCATTTCGAATTTCTGGAGTTTTAGCCCCTCTTAGCAAAGAGCCAGAGAAACTTTCGAGTTATGAATCGGGAATAGAACCAATGGGCGATGCTTGGGTACAATTTAGAATCCGTTATTATATGTTTGCTCTAGTTTTTGTTGTTTTTGATGTTGAAACGGTTTTTCTTTATCCATGGGCAATGAGTTTTGATGTATTAGGGGTATCCGTCTTTATAGAAGCTTTCATTTTCG